TGCGGATTTACTTTCTTTTTTATTATTGATAGGAATTCTCTTGTTAAGACCGCATGAACCTATTGAAACCTCAGATTCATACTAGAATGGCGATGACCTTCAAATTAAGTCCAAGGATTCTCTGAGTAAGAACCCTTGTACCCTCGCTTATTCAATGAATAGGAATGGATAGAATGATCAAAAATAAAAAAGGGGTTTGGGTTTGCCCTGTATCAAACTAAGCATGAACGGGAGTTTGAAAGAATAAAAATCTTTCAAACTCTTTGAAAATTTGTAGCCCGGCCACGAGGTCTGAATATTAAGTATGAATCATAGTTCTAATACTTCGTAATCTATTTCATATAGTTCGTGCTCCAAATATTCGAATGAATATCTGACGAAGAAAATCGCCTTTATGAAGATGACAGACCTATTCTCTGTACTATCAATAGGATCTATTTTAACAAGTCACACACTCATATTACGGAAATACAGAAACAAAGAAATTTCGCGGTCGAACTACCAAAATAGACCCAAAATACAAACCTAAACCTTTTGCTTTAGAGTGAAAAGCAAAGCTAGGACTTAGTTATTCTGATAAATCTAATTCATTGAAATTCCTTCCAGTAAAACAGAGGAATTATAAATCTCTAAAATAATAGATAGAAATATCGCAAATAAAGCCATTGCGACTCCCATCAATGGAGTAGTTCCCCATCCAGGAGCTACTTTACCATATTCCGAATTCAATGGTTTCAATAACCCCCCTACACCAGTTCGTTTTGGACGAGATCTAGAACTACCCTCAACGCTTTGTGTAGCCATAACTCCTATTTTGTATTCATTGAGATCTGTTGACTTTGTATACAATTTCGTTGTAAATAAATAATTTTATATCATAGATCCATGATCCATTGTGGTTTTGAAATTTTATAATAATGGAAACAGCAACCCTAGTCGCCATCTTTCTATCTGGTTTACTTGTAAGTTTTACGGGGTATGCCTTATATACTGCTTTTGGGCAACCCTCTCAACAACTAAGAGATCCATTCGAGGAACACGGGGACTAGTTGAAGTTTGAAGTAATGAGCCTCCAATATCGGGAGGCTCATTACTTCAATTTAGAAAATGAAAAATCATTTAATCTTTTTAGTTGGAACTTTAGGCGGTTCTCGAAAAAAGATGGCGAAAAAGATGATTCCTAGAGTTGAGACTAAGAGGAATGTATAAACCAATGCTTCCATAGATTTGATTGTGGTTTACAATTATAGCTTTCATACCTGTTTATTTGGAGTCGTATCCTGGATAAAATAAAGAAGGAGCAAGAATCAAAGACAAGTCGGCAATTCCGATCAAAAAATCCCCGGCGCCCTATGTCAAAAAGTGGAAGCGAAAGGTAACGGAGCAATATTGTATCAAACTACTTGTCTTCTTGTAGTTGGATCCCCAAGTTTTTGGAATGCTCCAAATTCCACTTGAGCATCCAAATCTGGATCAATACCAGCAAAAACATCTCTGAATAAGGTTCTAGCACCATGCCAAATGTGTCCAAAGAAGAAGAGAAGAGCAAACGAAGCATGGCCAAAAGTAAACCAACCTCTTGGACTACTACGAAAAACACCATCGGATTTCAAAGTCGCACGGTCTAATTCAAAGATTTCACCCAATTGAGCACGCCTTGCATATTTTTTAACAGTAGTGGGATCACTATAACTGACGCCATTGAGTTCGCCACCATAGAACTCAACAGTTACACCTACTTGCTCAACACTATACTTCGATTCTGCCCTTCGAAAAGGAACATCGGCTCTAACAATCCCGTCTCCGTCTACCAAAACCACTGGAAATGTTTCAAAAAAGGTAGGCATACGACGTACAAAAAGTTCACGCCCTTCTTTATCTCTAAAGATAGGATGCCCCAACCACCCAACAGCTATCCCATCCCCGTTATCCATTGAGCCCGCCCTGAATAACCCCCCTTTTGCCGGATTATTTCCAATGTAATCGTAAAAAGCCAATTTTTCAGGAATTTTAGACCAAGCTTCGGATAAACTTTGATTCTCGGATAGCCCAGCACCAACTCTTCGATATATTTCTTGCTGGAAGTATCCCTGATCCCATTGATAACGAGTGGGACCAAATAATTCAATGGGAGTAGTTGCGGAACCATACCACATAGTTCCAGCAACAACAAAAGCTGCAAAAAAGACAGCAGCGATACTACTAGAAAGGACAGTTTCGATATTTCCCATACGCAATCCTTTGTATAGACGTTGTGGCGGACGGACACTAAGATGAAAAAGTCCCGCTAATATGCCCAATGTCCCTGCTGCAATATGATGAGAGGCTATTCCTCCCGGAACAAAAGGATCAAAACCTTCCACACCCCACGCCGGATTTACAGGTTGGACTTTTCCGGTTAGCCCATAAGGATCGGACACCCATATTCCAGGACCATACAACCCTGTTACATGAAATGCGCCAAACCCAAAGCAAGCTACTCCTGAAAGAAATAAATGAATTCCGAAGATCTTGGGCAAATCCAAAGAGGGTTTTCCTGTACGTTCATCAGTAAATATCGCTAGATCCCAATATACCCAATGCCAAATAGCAGCCAAGAAGCACAAGCCAGAAAACATAATATGTGCCCCAGCCACACCTTCGTAACTCCAAATACCCGGATTCGTTACAGTCCCACCTGTAATAGTCCAACCACCCCAGGAATTGGTTATTCCTAACCGAGTCATAAAGGGTATAACGAACATACCTTGTCTCCACATTGGGTCGAGAACAGGGTCAGAGGGATCAAAAACGGCTAATTCATATAGAGCCATCGAACCAGCCCAACCGGCAACTAGAGCTGTATGCATTATATGGACAGCTAGCAAACGACCGGGATCATTCAATACGACGGTATGAACACGATACCAAGGCAAACCCATGGAAATACCTCTTTATCAACGAAAAATCACACTATGTAACTTTATTGCACTGGAAAACTATGCCATGGACCTCTCATTTTCAGTGCATTAGCTGAGAGAAAGTATTAATCTTTGTTCAAGGCTTTTATTTTAGTAGTAATAATGAAACAATTAGGTAGGGTCATATGAACAAAGAGAAGCAAATCTATTTTATACCCGATAAGTATCAATACGCAATGGGGGGTTTATACCCTTTTAGGCGGTCGAATCTATACATATTCGTTTATTATTCGAAAGTACCTATTCGTAAGAAATCTCCTTTCTTTTCTTCATTCTGTCTTCCTTGAATTTATTTATCCAATATAATATATGGATATCAAATATCTGGATAAATGGGATAAAAGACGAAATTATTAAAAGAAAGAAACGCATTATTACGCTTCCACATCAAAGTAAGATATAGTACTTTAATATTTTTTCTTTCATTTAATGCCTATTGGTGTTCCAAGAGTACCTTTTCGAACTCCCGGGGAAAACGATGCATCCTGGGTTGACGTATAGTGCGACTTGTCAGATAGAGTGGGTCATATGGTATTTCCCCATTCTCTCCCCCGATTGAGAAATCCTTTCGCTTCGCCCAAAAAATATTGATTGAATCATCCAAAATTTGGAGCGTGAAGTGCAATGAAAGAAAAAAAATTGAATTGTTGGGCGACATCCAAATTAATATTATCAATTAGAATCCAATTTATGGTTGGTTTGTTTGAACTAATAAAATGTAAAATGAGGTATCCAGGCTCCGTTTAGAAAAAACCCATTGATAATAATCTAGGATTCCTACTTGTATCATATGTATTATTTTTTTATTACATTCAAGTAATCTCCGCCTGTTAATCAGAATTACTTGAATAATATGATTAGTACGTAAAAGAGTTGACGGAAGACATGAAATAAATAGGAAAAAAACGAAGTTTTCGCAAAAAGACGCGGTAGTGGGAGCATTTGTTCTATATGTGCAAATCAAAATCGGGCGGATCTTTACTCGGAGTAGAGCAGCATAAACCTAAAAGAATTGAAGAAACCCATTCAGGAACAAGAGAATCCCATCGTGATTTAGATTGGATCTCGATGAAACAATACATCAAGGAGAAGTTAGTTCGATAAGTTTAGTAAATTGTTCGGTAAACAGGCCAAAATTTCTTGAAAAATGAAATAAAAAGTTTCTTCGTGAGAATAGAAAATTAGAAAGAGCCTCTTATAAAATATAAAAAACAAAAAGAACTAGGATCTACACATTGATTCTTAATTTATTTTTGTTGAACCGTATGCATCAAAAGGTGCATGTACGGCTCCTACAGGATTGAGGTTTATCCTAATCAACCGACTTTATCGAGAAAGATTACTTTTTTTAGGCCAAGTAGTTGATAACGATATCTCGAATCAACTCATAGCTCTTCTAGTCTATCTGAGTATGGAGAGTGATACCAAAGATCTTTATTTGTTTATCAACTCTCCTGGTGGATGGGTAATACCTGGAATAGCTATTTATGATACTATGCAATTTGTGCGACCGGATGTACAGACAATATGCCTGGGATTAGCCGCTTCAATGGGATCTTTTATCCTGGTCGGAGGAAAAATTACCAAACGTTTAGCATTCCCTCACGCTTGGCGCCATTGAGTTTTTTTTTTTGAGAGAAAAAAACTATGCCTTCGCTATATGAAATATTTTTAAGTAATAATAGCATGGCACTTCGAATTCGATATCAAAAAATTGTATTCTTTTTTCAAAAACTATTACAAAAACATTCAATTATGTGTCGAAAGAGTAGTATGAAAAAAGGTAGTCCCGATTTGATATTATTTATTGGAAGCCCTTTTCAGTGTCACAAACCCCTTTTTTTCACACCAACAGGCTGTTTTGGCTATGTTAGAAAAGAATAGAAAAAAACAAGATTCGATGATTTTTTATAATTGGATTTGTTTTATTTGAAAAAAAAAAGAAACTTTGGGATTGCTGAATCACAAATAAAAATTTTTTAAATAATAAATAATATAAGGTATAAAGCAACGGAGCCGTCATATTATTTTTGAACTCCTCAAAAAAAAGGAGGGTCAATTAGGTAATTATTAGATTATTTACCAATCTGGATCTGATGATAAACTCGATATTTTTCCTTTTTCTTTGGTGGTTTGTTGGAAGGTAAAAGTCAATTTTTTTATAGAGCCGTATGCAATGTGCAAACCCTGCCCGTACGGTTGATCAATTCTATCTTTTTTATTTCTTTTTAAATTCTTGCGCCTTAATGATGAAAAATCGAATAAAATAACCTTTTCTTTTCATTTTAAATTGATTGTGCTATATCATCAGGGTAATGATCCATCAACCTTCTAGTGTTTTTTATGAGGCACAAGCGGGAGAATTTGTCCTGGAAGCGGAAGAACTGCTGAAACTGCGCGAAACCATCACAAGAGTTTATGTACAAAGAACGGGAAAACCTTTATGGGTCGTATCCGAAGACATGGAAAGGGATGTTTTTATGTCAGCACCAGAAGCCCAAGCTCATGGAATTGTTGATCTTGTAGCGGTTGAAAAATAGCAAAGAGTCCACATAAATTATGATTTGCAATGTTTCATTAATATGAAATAGTTTTTAGATAGTTTTTTCTTTTTTATTTACTCAATTGAATATAAGTAAAGAAAAATAGATTCAAAGAATTCATAATCATCCGGTTAGGATCAATCTAAACCATCTTAATTCTATAGACCATAACCATTAAACCCTTCAGCATGCCAACCCTTAAACAACTTATTAGGAATACAAGACAGCCAATAAAAAATGTAACGAAATCCCCCGCTCTTAGGGGATGTCCTCAGCGCCGAGGAACATGTACTCGGGTGTATGTGCGACGCGTTCAGATCCTGGACTGGGACAAAAGAAAAGAATTCCAGTCTCAGTGATCGATACAGTATCAATGACTAGAATAGATTGGGGTTCCTACATCCATTCTCTTCTCTAAAAAAACAAGAAAAATCTTGTTATTGTGTTTATTGTGCACAAAATTGATGGTTTTCGTTGGGACAAACACGACCACTCCCTCTATTTTTCAATTTAAGATGAAAAGAATTAACCAATTCGTAGCAACTTATTATCCAGGGAATTTCTTTTTTCTTTTTTAAGCAGAAATATCAGCCTTAGACTCTTGCAAGAACGGACTAAGAGGGTCAAGCTAACCCAACAAATCTTCATAATTAAATACCGTTACTGTATTAAAGGTGGATCACCTTGTGAAAGGTCTAGTACTAGAGAATTCCATGGGTAGAGCCAAAGAATGTGAACTGTACAAGTTAACAAAAAAACGAAGAATCAAGAAAAGGGCTCCGGTGTATAGAGAGGACCTTACCGTTTTGAAAATAACCATATAAACGATGGAACCCACAATTTCTTTATCCATATCCATTTATATTGACTCTTTTCGGGGCATTTGATCAATGCCTCCTAAAAAACTCGTGGTTAGGAAGGTTATCGTAGCAAAAGCCGTTGGAATTTTTACTTTATACATTGGGGGAACCCCGTTTTGTTAATTATATAAGCTAGAAAAGGAAAAACTGAAAGAAAGGAAATCAATCAGTTATTCCTCAGAGTTTCATTTATTCCATTTATTCAATGACCAGAATTAGACGAGGATATATAGCTAGAAACCGTAGAACAAAAATGCGTTTATTTGCCTCAAGCTTTCGCGGGGCTCATTCAAGACTTACTCGAACTATTACTCAACAGAAAATACGAGCTTTGGTTTCGGCTCATCGGGATAGAGATAGGCAAAAGAGGGATTTTCGTCATTTGTGGATCACTCGGATAAATGCAGTAATTCGCGGGAGAGGGGTATCCTCTAGTTATAGTGGATTAATATATAATTTGTATAAGAGGCGGGTGCTTCTTAATCGTAAAATACTTGCCCAGATAGCTATATTAAACAGAAACTGTCTTTATATGATTTCCAATGAAATAATAAAATAGTGTTATTGGAAAGAATCGCTAAAAATACTTGAATCTTTAATCATAGAAGTACCTGAATAAGAAACTCCGGGAAGGTTGAGTAGAAATTTGTATTATACAATATGATAAAGTCGTTACAATGAGCAAACACGTTCAATAAAAAAAAGATTGATTCTTTTTTTTTACCATACTCAATTCACTCTTTTTCTTAATTTGAGTTCGGATTGGAAGTTTGATTCTATTGAAGAGTAAGCCTATTCATTTTATTGCGGGTTCTAAGCCCGGCAGTTCTAGCAGTCGACTCACCTCGTTCAAATTGTTTTTCATTATTAAGAAAAGGTAACAAAGATAAAATACGAGCTTGCTTGATAGCAATAGTAATTAACCGTTGTTGTTTTAAGGTCAATCGATTCACCCGTCTAGATAATATTTTTCCTTGTTCACTAATAAATCGACTAATTAAACTCATGTTTCGATAATCAATTCGATCCCCCGATTTGATCGGGGGCAAACGCCTACGAAAGGATCGCTTGGATTTATGAAGGAGTCGCTTGAATTTATGCATGTTTTCTTTCTTTGTTTTTTTTTTTTAGAGAGATTCTATATATTCTATTTTTATATGTTATTGTTATTAATTATAACATAGTTAACATATATTTAATATATCGTGTTTCAGGTTCCTTGAAGAAGTGACACACGGGTGATTGATTCGATCTACTTCTTTATTTCTCCGTGAATCCTATGTTTGTAACAATAGGGACAGAATTTTCTCAATTCCAATCGACCGGGTGTATTGTGTCTATTTTTTTGAGTAATATATCTGGAAATGCCTCTTGATTTTTTATTAACACGAATACCCTTTTCAACACACCCAGTGCATTCCAAAATAACCCTTACTCGGATATCTTTCCCCCTCGCCATGAACCTCCTTTTTTTCTATTCATTTAACTGTTTGATTTTTCGATCTAAATGGAAGTAAAAAGATGGAAGTTGCCAGCTTTAAATCCAATTATGATAGATTTCGTTGCAATCATGCAATCAATATATTAGTAACAATATAATAGTAATTAAGTAGTACAATTCCAATAATACAAAAGGTTTATAACTAGTCTAGGCAGTTCTCTTTAGATTTCGAATTGAAGTGGAGTATTTCATTTCATGAGTATCTTTATACTGTTATCCTAGCCATATTTCCATCTTCGGCACCACTTATTTAAGCGCCTTAGTCGAGTTCCTACTTTTACGGAGGTGGAATGCCTTCTTATTGTTTCTCTTTTATAACTTATTCGAATTCTTTCTACTAAATAACTAACATTTCGAATAATAACTAACATCTAATAATAGAAAGCCCTTAAATAATAAACAATATAATACATATTCTAATATAATACTAAATCTAAAAAATAAAATAATAAAACAAACAATACAATAGAGTAGGGAGGGGGGAAGTACGAGTCCCAGATATTGAATTCTATCTCTAATCTTCTTTACCCCTTCCTCTGCCAATAACTAGACCAATAAAATGACTCGAATTAGAATGAAAAAAAAGGGAATGTTAATGCATCGGGGAAAAAACGATTAATTTCTATCAATATACCTGCTAAAGATCCAAACCATAAAGTACTTAGTACTGGTGCCACGGAGAGATATGTTTTTAGATCTCGCATTTAAAATCCTCCTTCTTTATTGTAATACATAAGCAAAGTGCTGATATGATCAGATGTATATGTAACTAAGAACAGCCTGTATTTTTGTATTTGAACATGGACTCCCTAAGAGAAAAATAAAAATAATTTATTTCAAGTTCTCTTTATCAATGTACGAAATAAAGAGAAAGATGTGGAAAACAAAACAGGGATTCTCTACAATAACACTGTAAATTAATTGAAAGGGGTGTAGCGCAGCTTGGTAGCGCGTTTGTTTTGGGTACAAAATGTCACAGGTTCAAATCCTGTCATCCCTACTTATTTCCTCTACTCTGAACAGTAACGAGAGATTCGTTGAGATCGATTCAAAATTGGACATAGATAGCCTTTACATTATATCATACTATTTGGATCATACTCTATAAGGGTAGTAGACGTAGACGCATACAAGATGTATTAGAGCTAGAAAAAGAATCCCTTTCCTTACAGTCGTTTTTTTTGTAAGAGAGCGCTCTTAGTTCAGTTCGGTAGAACGCGGGTCTCCAAAACCCGATGTCGTAGGTTCAAATCCTACAGAGCGTGATTCCTTTCTTGTTTTGTTAGGTCAAAATTACATGGCAATAATTGAACAGATTCTGAATTTTACTTTTGCCAGATTAAAGAAAAGGCGAGGTCAATCAACAAAATTGATCTTAATAAATATAAATCAAAGGTCCAACTGATCACCGCGTCTATATTGTAAATACGCAGTTACGAATAACCCAGCCAATGTAATAGGAATTAGACCTAAGACGATTCCAAAGAGAAAAACTTCAATCATTTTTATTCTTATTTTTTGAAAGGAGAAAAAGAGAGGTAATATCTATCCTTAAATATGAATCCGGATTACTCATGAATCTCGACGACCAAAGAATTGTAAATTCGCGCGGTAAGGAACTATAGAATAGATGGAATACTGAAGAAAAATTTCTTTATTATGAACTGTAAAAGTAATTTGAATTAAATTCAAGTTAAATAAGCCGTATCTTACTCAGACCAATAAATAGAACTGAAGCTATAGTTAACGCCGCTAGTAGAAAAGCGAAATAACTAGTTATCGTAGGCATGAAGTAGCTAAAGGAAATATTTTTTTTTAGACATATGTTTGTAAAGTATTTGCCTAAGTAGACTTTTTTAAGTCACTTACTGAATTATATGTTCAAATTTTTGAAAGATACGAGAATAAGCAAAAATACCAATTGAAAGAATTAATTCAAGTTCAAATTTTTCATTGAAAACTTCGAATTATTATAGGGGAAAATAACAAAAATCGAGTAACACCGGTCGAAAAATAAAAAAAAAAATGCATCATCTGTAACATCTAATCATTCCCTAATTTCGAATTAAGAGATAACTAACTAATCCTAATCTTTGAAATACTAATACGAACCTTATTGGATCCTTTTATTCAAAA